CAGGGTCTTCCAAAAGTGGAACAAGTGTTAGAAGTGCGTTCAATTGATTCAATATCGATAAACTTAGAAAAGAGAGTTGAGAGTTGGAAGGGGTGTATAACAAGAATTCTTGGAATTCCTTGGGGATTCTTGATTGGTGCTGAGTTAACTATAGCGCAAAGTCGTATCTCTTTGGTTAATAAGATCCAAAAGGTTTATCGATCCCAGGGGGTGCAGATACATAATAGGCATATCGAAATTATTGTACGTCAAATAACATCAAAAGTCTTGGTTTCAGACGATGGAATGTCTAATGTTTTTTTACCCGGAGAACTTATTGGATTATTGCGAGCGGAACGAACAGGACGCACTTTGGAGGAAGCGATCTGTTACCGAGCCATATTATTGGGAATAACAAGAGCATCTTTGAATACTCAAAGTTTTATATCCGAGGCGAGTTTTCAAGAAACTGCTCGCGTTTTAGCAAAAGCCGCTCTCCGCGGTCGTATTGATTGGTTGAAAGGCCTGAAAGAAAACGTTGTTCTAGGTGGTAGGATACCCGTCGGTACCGGATTCAAAAGATTAGTGCACCGCGCAAAGCAATATAAGAGTATTGCTTTGAAAATCAAAAAGAAGAATTTATTCGAGGGGGAAAGGAGAGATATCTTGTTCCACCACCGAGAATTATTTGATTCGTGCATTTCAAAAATTTCTATGATCCAGCAGAACAATCATTTATAGGATTTAATGATTCCTAAGAGGGGATTTATCCTTTTAACTATCGATTGTCTTGTGATTTGTTAGATGGGATTTGTGTTAATAATAATAAAGAAATAAAGATAATACGTAATAGACCGACATTAATCGCTTCGTTCGTATATCAATGTCCAATTTCTGGGAAAAGGGAAAGTTCCGTCGGAACAATTATTTATTTCAGGGTACCCCGTTCTTTTTTTTTTAAAAAAAAAAGAGAGGGAGAAAGTGTGGGGAGAAATGAGAAGAAGATATTGGAACATTAATTTGGAGGAGATGCTGGAAGCAGGAGTTCATTTTGGTCATGGGACTAGAAAATGGGATCCAAGAATGGCACCTTATATTTCTGCAAAGCGTAAAGGTATTCATATTACAAATCTTACTCGAACTGCTCGTTTTTTATCAGAAGCTTGTGATTTAGTTTTTGATGCAGCAAGTAGCCGAAAACAATTCTTAATTGTTGGTACCAAAAAGAAAGCAGCTGATTCAGTAGCGCGAGCTGCAATAAGGGCTCGGTGTCATTATGTTAATAAAAAATGGCTCGGCGGTATTTTAACGAATTGGTCCACTACAGAAACGAGACTTCAAAAGTTCAGGGACTTGAGAATGGAACAAAAAACAGGAAGACTAAACCGCCTTCCGAAGGGGGATGCGGCTCGATTGAAGAGACAGTTATCTGACTTGAAAACATATCTGGGGGGGATTAGATATATGACGGGGTTACCCGATATTGTAATAATTCTTGATCAGCAAGAAGAATATACGGCTCTTCGAGAATGTCTCACTTTGGGAATTCCAACGATTTGTTTAATTGATACAAACAGTGACCCGGATCTGGCAGATATTTCGATTCCAGCGAATGATGACGCTATTGCTTCAATCCGATTAATTCTTAACAAATTAATATTTGCAATTTGTGAGGGTCGTTCTAGTTATATACGAAATCCCTGATTAATTATAAGATAAATAAATATAATAATAAGATAAATAAATAATTTTGCGAACTATATGAATTTATTGAATTGGTTCTTATTTCTGAATCGCACAAAAACAAAAGAGATAAACAGAACTGGGGATATTCTGTGATTAGTTGTTATTCAAAATAGAAAATAAAAATGGACAACGTTAAAAAAAAAAGATAGTTGAATCAAAATAATTCCTTTTTTTTTTCATTCAGAGGGCAATATGAATGTTCTATCATGTTCCATCAACACATTAAAGGGGCTATATGATGTATCCGGTGTGGAAGTAGGCCAGCATTTCTATTGGAAAATAGGGGGGTTTCAAGTCCATGCTCAAGTACTTATTACGTCTTGGGTTGTAATTGCTATTTTATTAGGGTCATATATTGTAGCTGTTCGGAATCCCCAAACCATTCCGACTGATGGCCAGAATTTCTTCGAATATGTCCTTGAATTCATTCGAGACGTGAGCAAAACTCAGATTGGAGAGGAATATGGTCCATGGGTTCCTTTTATTGGAACTCTCTTTCTATTTATTTTTGTTTCTAATTGGTCTGGGGCCCTTTTACCTTGGAAAATCATAGAGTTACCTCATGGAGAGTTAGCTGCACCTACGAATGATATAAATACTACTGTGGCTTTAGCTTTACTTACGTCAGTAGCCTATTTTTATGCCGGCCTTAGCAAAAAAGGATTAGGTTATTTTGGTAAATACATTCAACCAACTCCGATCCTTTTACCCATTAACGTTTTAGAAGATTTCACAAAACCCTTATCACTTAGCTTTCGACTTTTCGGAAATATATTAGCGGATGAATTAGTAGTTGTTGTTCTTGTTTCTTTAGTGCCTTTAGTGGTTCCTATACCTGTAATGTTTCTTGGATTATTTACAAGCGGTATTCAAGCTCTTATTTTTGCAACTTTAGCTGCGGCTTATATAGGTGAATCCATGGAGGGGCATCATTGACTAATTTTCGAAATAGTTTTTAGAGAATCGCCTTAGTGAACATAAATATAAACATACCTAGACAAAGGGGTCTATACGATCTCGAGGACTAGTAAAAAAGATTACGATATTCGAGAATTGTAAAAAAAAAGGAAAGAGATCTAAAAGATCTTTTTCCTAAACTTCATTTTACCAATTTAGCCCCCCTTACAATTCAATGAATATTCTCTTTAGAGTGATAGTGTCTTGATTGTTTTATTCATTCAATTCCAATTTTAGGAGTCATAATCCGAATAAGAATTCTTTATTTGATTTGTTTACAATATGCGATTAGACTTTTCTAGAGCCATTCCCATTTCAGTCGGGTTTTTTATTCAATTCACCCATTGACCAAAACAAAATATTGAATATTAATAAATAATCAATTACATCAACTTAGATCACTTATATTTTTATACAATGATTTACAATGATTCAGCCTAAGGAATTCGTCCGTTTAGTGTCCATTTAGATTGATTCTATCCATCTGAGATAATGATAAATAAAAGGAAGAGAAAAGTTTACAGATTACAAAAAAAATGGGTTGTTTAGCAGAGCGGGATCAAACTAGGTGTAGGGAAATATATAATGTCTATAAGCCAACTTTCCTGTGTAGATGTTTTGAAAAATGATTTTATAATCCGATTGAATCTAAGATACGAAACGAATAGTTGGTTTACGTTATGGACGAAAGACATGTATATGGAATATTAGGCATTAACTAGTTATATATTAGTATTAGTTAGTTATATATTAGTATTAGTTAAAAGATATATCTAATCGGCCATATTACTGGAAGTTTAGATCGAGATTCCAATAAAAGTCCTTCTTTTCGGTTGTAAAACTGTAATTGTGAATTGAATATTGAATAAAGAAATTAAATCCCGAAAAGGAGCGAAGAGTTTGAATTCAAAGAATGGCTCGGAATAAAGAAAGAAATGAAAAAACAAAAGGTTGTATGAATTCACAAAAACGCAATGGGCAGAAACTAAAAATAAAAAATAAATATCAGATATCGAAGTAATTCTAATGATTTAATAATATTATTTATTACTTCAATTTGAAATTTTGAGTTGTTTCGACTGTATGAAAATCTTATCGCTGAAATAATTAAGTCATAGTTTATTGGTTGATTGTATCATTAACCATTTCTTTATTTTTTTGCGAGGAATTTATTATGAATCCATTGATTTCTGCTGCTTCCGTTATTGCTGCTGGGTTGGCCGTTGGGCTTGCTTCTATTGGACCTGGGGTTGGTCAAGGTACTGCTGCAGGCCAGGCTGTAGAAGGTATTGCGAGACAGCCCGAGGCGGAGGGAAAAATACGAGGTACTTTATTACTTAGTCTGGCTTTTATGGAAGCTTTAACAATTTATGGATTGGTTGTTGCATTAGCACTTTTATTTGCGAATCCTTTTGTTTAATCCTAAAAATACGTATTTTTTTATTTTATTGACTTGTGCTTGATGCTTGCTTTTTCAAATTATATCAAGATTTAACTCTTTATTTATTTTTCTTTATTTATTTTTCTTTATTTATTTTTAGTGGGACAATTATGGTATGGGAAGGACTGATTTGAGAATGAGGAAGTAGTATACGAACGAACTCGCTTTCTTCCTTCCCCCTTCTTTAGTCCAATCAAAACCTTTTTTAGGAAGTGTTGCAGCACAAATAAAAATTCGCAATTAACACGAGACCTAGTACCAAATTATAATAAATATTGTTCTTATTAGAAATTCTAAATTTCTAATTACCGAAAAAAGGGTAAGTAAATGAATAGAATACAGATAAATGCATAAAAGAACAATAATATAGAAAATATCAATATAAATATGTATATAGAAAAATAGAAATATATAGAATAAAAAAGATAATTTAATTAATCTGTCTATATCTATAAAATAAGAGGAGATCCATATGAAAACTATAACCGACTCTTTCGTTTCTTTTGGTCACTGGCCATCCGCCGGGAGTTTCGGGTTTAATACCGATATTTTAGCAACAAATCTAATAAATCTAAGTGTAGTTCTTGGTGTATTGATTTTTTTTGGAAAGGGAGTGTGTGCGAGTTGTTTATTTCAAGAATACGCTGGATTGAACCAGATGACCTCTTTTTTTTTTCGGTTTAACTAGGAAAGAAAAGGTGCATGGTCCTGCGAATTACTTCTGAATAAATTAATAAATGAATAAATTAATAAGAAAATCGTTAAGAACCATAGCATTTCGCGGTTCATTGGTAAATAGACTTTGATTCTCTATCAACCAATAACGTGGGGCCATTAATTTAATATGGTTAAAGCTAAACTGTTTGAAGTCCGGATG